TCCATTCAGCATTGGATAAAGGGTGCGAAATACCCATTTTTACAATTGAAGGGGTTCAAGTCATTTTATGGATAGGAGTGTCCTCTATCCATAAAATATTCATTTTGAACCATCTCTATATTAACATAGGGGTTGAAAGAGTACCACGCTGCGTCTAGACTTCAAACAGTTTGCTTTAACCATATTAATGGCCACACATTATTAGTTGATAGAGAATCAAAGTAGATTTACCAATGAATCACGAAATGCTATGGTTCTTACTTAGAATTTCTTAATTTATTCGGAAGTCATTCGTGAGATCGTGCACCTTTCTTTTCTAGTTATAACGAAAAAGGTACAGCTGGTTGGATCCAGCATATTCTTGAAATAAACAACCCGCACACACTCCCTTTCCAAAAAAGATCAATACACCAAGCACTACACTTAGATTTATTAGATTTGTTGATAAAATATCGGTATTAAACCCGAAACTCCCGGCGGATGGCCAATGGCCCAAAGAAACGAAAGAATCGGTTACATTTTTCATATGATCTCCTCTTATGGATAGACTAAATACATAGACTAAAAAATCGAATAGAGTTCTTTTTGTATCACTTCGCCCCTCTTTTTATTTATTTCCTATTTTATAAAAAGTATTCGATTTATGTGAACTATCCCCCTTGTTTCAATCCTTAGTTTCCCTCGGACCCCGAAAGGGAAGGATGAAAGCGAGTCGGTATACTAATCCCGCATCCGCAAATCAAACCTTCCCATAGGTTATTTTGTCAACGAATAAGTAATTATAGGAGTGAAATTTTCATTTTAATAGAATTCGAAAAAGCAAACAATAAGTCCAAGGCAATAAAAAAAATAGGGATTTTTCATATTAAACAAAAGGATTCGCAAACAAAAGCGCTAATGCTACAACCAGTCCATAAATTGTTAAAGCTTCCATAAAAGCTAGACTAAGCAATAGAGTACCTCGTATTTTTCCCTCTGCCTCAGGCTGTCGCGCGATACCCTCTACAGCTTGACCCGCAGCAGTCCCTTGACCAACTCCAGGTCCAATCGAAGCAAGCCCTACGGCCAACCCAGCAGCAATAACGGAAGCGGCAGAAATCAGTGGATTCATGATAAGTTCCCTCGTACCAAAAAAAGAAATGGTTAATGATACAATCAACCAACGAATTATGACTTAATTATTCCGTCGCTAGGATTCGAAGTAACTAAGAACTTCGAGTTGAAGTAATAGTATTAGTGAATCATCCGAACTACTTTTGAGTTTCTATCCACAGAGTCTTTGTGAATCCATACGACTTTCGATCTTCCATTTCTTGGTTCCGAACTGTTATTTGAATTCTTCCACCCTTTTCTTGATTTCATCTGTTTATTCATTCAATTAACAGTCACAAGGAGACGGAAAGGGAAGGACTTCTGTTGGTATTGGAATCCCTGTCTAAATTCATAGGAGTAGGGAAAATAAAATATATCTTTAGTTCATATAGAATCAGTCAATATCTAATATCACATATACGTGTCTTTCTTCCATAAGGTAAACCAAGCATTCATCTTAGATTCAATCGGATTTGCGAATCAATTCTCGAAATATCTACACGAGTTGACTTATTTATAGCCATTCAATTACATATACCTATCCTCTCCGAACCAACCCATTTTTTTATGAATTCCATTTTTGTAAATTGTTTTCGCATTTCCCCTTTCTTTATCATTATATTCCAACGTATCCAACCTAAGTGGACAAATTGGTTAGTCCAAATCATTACATAGAAATATTATTATTTGATTGATCTAAGTTCATACAATTTGTTTTTTATTATATTACTATTTTCGTTTGGTCAATCGTTGAATAAAACAACTGAAAGGGGAATCCTTCGCCTTATTTAATCACACGCCCTAAAGATATACTACAGGCATTCGTATTCAATATTCATGAATATTGAACTATTGAATAATGAGATAAAAATCGAATATTCTATGATATTAAGTGGACGAAAGGGAACTTTAGGAAAAAGATCTTTTCGATCTCTTTCCTTTTTTATTTTTTACACCTATCTAATATCGTAATTTTTTTGCTATTACTCTATATCGTATTGGCATAGTTGTATATTCCCTAAGTCAATTTTATTGAACCAAACGCCTCTTAGTTTGAAAAAACTATTTCAATGATGGCCCTCCATGGATTCACCTATATAAGCCGCGGCTAAAGTTGCAAAAATAAGAGCTTGAATACCACTTGTAAATAATCCAAGGAACATAACAGGTATTGGAACTACTAAAGGTACTAAAGAAACAAGAACAACAACGACTAATTCATCAGCTAAGATATTCCCGAAAAGTCGAAAACTTAGCGATAAGGGTTTTGTAAAATCTTCTAAGATGTTAATGGGTAAAAGAATTGGAGTTGGTTGAATATATTTCCCAAAATAACCTAATCCTTTTTTGGTAAGGCCCGCATAGAAATAGGCCACTGACGTGAGTAAAGCCAAAGCAACAGTAGTAT